CGAGAGGGTCAAGAAACTAAAAAATGATTAATTGTAAAAACAAATAAAGATATATATAGAAAAAAAAAAGAAACAAATGGAAAGTTCTTATTCGAAGCGCCTCGTGATCGTCAACCAATTCTGTGCTTCAATATAATTACCAGGAGTAAGGGTTATAGCCTGTTTCCAATACTCAGCGGCTTGGGCGAACCAAGCCTCCGCCATTTCAGAATCTCCTTGTTGAATGGCCTGTTCTCCCCGGTCGGAATAGGCGGGTCAATTCCCTCCCTGAGAACCGTACTTGAGAGTTTCCTACCTCATACGGCTCGACAACCAACTCTTTTGTTTTGGTGTACCTGTCTTTTGTTTTGGTGTACCTGTTTTTTAACTTTAACCTACTTTCACTTTATATCTAATTGAATGTCTGATTGAATGAGATTTCTTATAGATATTCGGTTTTTCTTGTATTAAACAAAAGAGAGTAATTACATGAGTTTCAAACTTTAATTTTTATTTAATTAATATATTAATTAATATAATAAGTTTTATCTTTTCTCCTACCTTCAGAAAAAAAGGGGGCATGTCCACTGTTATTAGATATTAGAATTTTCTGAAAGGTAACTATCCCGCTTTCATATTAAATGAAAGGTAACTATCCCGCTTTCATATTAAAATTTATATAGAATCTTTGAAAAAGACTTTTTTTCATACTTCATAAAAAAGAAAAAGACTTACTGTCTTTAGGATCTGGTGCTACACCGCTGCTCAATACCTTAGGGGATCTACTCTATTACATAAGTAGATTCCGAAGATTTATCTCATATTATGATATAAATAAACAGCTCTTGTTGTATCGGTCCAAAACCTTTCCAATTGATCTTTACGGTGCTTCCTCTATCAATTAAATCTTTTTTATCCATAGAAGTATTTAGGCATATCCAGTCTTCACGTCATATTTCGATCTATGAAGTTTATTTATTTGCTACAGCTGATAAAAAACCGTTTTGTACGATGCTTATGTAGAAAGCCCTTTTTTGTGTTTCTAGTATTTCATTGACTAGCTGTTCGTTCTTTTTTTCTATAGTGGAGATAGTCGCACGTAATGACAGATCACAGCCATATTATTAAAAGCTTGTGGTAAAAAGGGGTTTCGTTCTAATGCCCGAAAATAATATTCTAAAGCTTTGGTATGTTCCCCATTACTTGTGTGGATAAGGCCTATATTATAGAGTATATAACTTCGATCATAGGGGTCAATTTCGAGGCGCATAGCTTCATAATAATTCTGTAATGCTTCCGCATAATTTCCTTCAGATTGAGCCGACATCCGTTACGGTCGTCATTCGCTTTAACGAATTCTCCGTTTCAGAACCGTATGTGAGATTTTCATCTCATACGGCTCCTCCTTTAGGTGCATAATGAAAATAATATATGGAAAAATTTGATGTCATTATGAACTAAGCGGGGCTAATGTTTTTACAAGAAATCCCTAGCCAACCTTCTTGCAAAAGATCTTTTCTTACTACCAAGTGGGTTCATGCTAGATAAAAATAAAAAAGGAAACTCTAAAAATTTCTTTGTTCTCAACGCCCCTAAATTTCCAGGAATTAGTCACTTCAACAGTCTTCAATGGTTATACGGGTATCCAAAGTACGAACGAGATGGATGTTTATTGTTCCAACCATTTTAATTAGTCCCAATCCCAAAGAAGAAGAATAAAGAAAAGGAATAATTTTGAAGAAAGTTTTCGTGTTGTTGATTTCTCGGCGTAGTGCTTCTTCCCCTATGCCTCCTATTCGTATATTGTATTAGTGTAGTAGGATTGATCTGTAATACGGGAACCATAGGTAAAAACCTTTTGCTCAATACTAGAATTCACAATTGAAGCATCTAAGGCTGCATTAATCGTGGATACATGACAGAAGGGATTGCTTTTTTTATATTATAAACTTCACCTTCAAAAGCGTAGATTTTTTTCAATACTCGTTTTTCTTTCTATTCCAAATCGGCGAGAAATAAAAAAAATAATGATAATCAAATCGCACCATCTCTGTAATAAGTAAATGCCTCCTTTTCTCCGGAAGTTGTCGGAATGACTCGTAATAAGATATCGGCTACAATTGTAAAGGTTTTATCAATAAAATTTCCATTTATACGCGATCTTGGCATAGGTAGTAATCCATTCTTTAACTCTTTTTATTTCCTTTACCTTTTCTTTTGTGAAAAAATTTTCTCACAAACAAAGGAATTGTATAGTACGAACTAACATAAAAGCGGACTCATTAAAATAAAAAAACCTTCTATCTACTTCCAATTTTTCCGGTCAAAAGGGGTATCTATTAACAATAATCTAAAAAACGATGAATAACTCGCTATTCACCCAGGTACTCAGTCATAATCCTGTTGTCGGAGAGATGGCCGAGTGGTTGAAGGCGTAACATTGGAACTGTTATGTAGGCTTTTGTTTACCGAGGGTTCGAATCCCTCTCTTTCCGTACTTTCAACTAATTCACCAATCTTACGTGATTGACCACAATGTATCAAATAAAATAAAAAAGAATAGATATAAAATCTACCTTGTTTCGATTTTTAAATAGATTCTCTATTCCTAATTTCTTTGATATGGAAAATGCTGGGAAGAGCAAACAAGGGATCCAAATCTCCCTACCAATCTATGATACATGAATAGGAAAAAAATTCCCCGACAAAATTCCTTACCTTGTGCCTTTTTTTTTATCAAAAAAGAGGGCGAGGGGGAGTTGTCCGAACTCTTGTTTTTAGTTCTTTTTTTTTACTTAAGTTAGGTTTATTAAGTCTGTCGAGAGTAATATTCTACGACAAGCAATTCATTTATTTTCAAACCGACGCATTTCCTATCTATTATTTGATTGACTAACCCTTCATATTGGAATGTGTGAAGAGTCAGATGGTTTGGCAATTCCTCGGGGGCAGATGAATCAAGAAGATTTTGAACCAAAGTTCTAGAGTTTTGTTCATCCTTCACTGTAATAATATCTCGGGGTTTGCAGCGATAACTTGGTATATCAACTATATGACCATTAACTAAAATATGTCCATGGTTAACTAATTGGCGCGCTTGAGGAATAGTCAAAGCCATACCCAATCTAAAAAGGATGTTATCCAAACGCATTTCAAGTAATTGTAGTAAAACTTGACCTGTTGACCCCTTGGCTTTTCCGGCGATACGAACATATTTAAGTAATTGGCGTTCTGTAAGACCATAATGAAAACGCAATTTTTGTTTTTCTTCTAAACGAATACGATATTGAGATTTTTTTCCGGAGCGTGATTGGTTTCTAAGATCACTTCCTGCCCTAGGCCTTTTACTAGTTAGTCCCGGTAAAGCCCCCAGACGGCGTATTTTTTTAAAACGAGGCCCTCGGTAACGTGACATAAAGACTCCTTTTTTTATTGAAATTGTACAAAACTAAACAAAATTAAAACTGAACTAAATGATAATGATAAATGAAGTGAAATCCACTCCAATAAACTATTGGAATACAAAGAGTAAGAAGATATATTCTCTCAATATACAGATTTTTTTTATTGTATATACAATATATATAAATAAAATAAATCACAAAAATTTTCTTTTATTTTCTTGATTTATTTTGCAAAGATCTAACCCTTTTACCCAATATATATTCCTATATGGAAGTTTATATGACATTTTATATGACATAATATAAATGGAGTGGTAACTCTGGGAAAAAGGTGAAAGAAGTCTTTTCAATCTTCTTTGATTTTGAAAGTACAGTAAAAATAATGTAAAAAAACGAAAAAAAATATGGAAAAGCCGGCTATCGGAATCGAACCGATGACCATCGCATTACAAATGCGATGCTCTAACCTCTGAGCTAAGCGGGCTCAATTTGCGCGTGCATACAAATTCACTAAACTACTAGATCGTATCAATTAACTATTCTATTCATATTTTTCCTTATCTATTTAGAATTAATTAATAATATTCTATATATTCTAGAACAGAATATAGCTCAAATAAATAGTGACTATCATTAAATAAATAAAACATAACCTTAATTAATAGAATATAGCAATATATCGACTTTATAATTTTGATTTCATTAGTTTATAAATAAAAAATACGAAGTAGACTTAATAATCTTTTTCCGCTGCACATTGTAGAATTCTAAGTTTCAATAATAATCATAAATTTCTTTTCTCTTTTCATGGAAGTAAAAAAAAAAAGAGAATCGACCGTTCGACTTTTTATTAAAATTTAAGACAAAGATGAGAAAAGGAAGAACATATATATGTTATGTAATATATAATCATATTGAATTGCAAATACAAAAATGATAGAATCTTTGTTGATTAGACTAAATAAATATGGATTGGGCTAAAAAAAATGAAAGAAGATACCAAAGAAATAAAATAAGTATCTATATGTAATGAATTCCAAGGTTTCGGCATAAGAAAAAGTGGAAAGACATAAAAATGAGATCCTAATCTCAAAGCAAAAAAGGGGATATGGCGGAATCGGTAGACGCTACGGACTTAATTGGATTGAGCCTTGGTATGGAAACCTACTAAGTGAGAACTTTCAAATTCAGAGAAACCCTGGAATTAACAATGGGCAATCCTGAGCCAAATCCTGGTTTACGCGAACAAACCTGAGTTTAGAAGGCGAGAAAAAAGGGATAGGTGCAGAGACTCAATGGAAGCTGTTCTAACAAATGGAGTTCACTACCTTGTGTTGATAAAGGAATCCTTCGATCCAAACTTCAAATCAAAAAGGATGAAGGATAAAAACCTATTTTGTCTAAATATATTTTGTCTAAATATAGGTAACACAAAACGATCGTCAAAAATGACGACCTGAATCTCGATTTCTATTTTTTTTTATAAAAAAAAATAGAAATGTTGTGAATCAATTCGAAGTTTAAGAAAAAATTGAATATTCATTGATCAAATGATTCACTTCATAGTCTGATAGATCCTTGGTGGAACTTATTAATCGGACGAGAATAAAGATAGAG